ATTTTTCTTACATTTATGAGGCTAAGCAGGAGACCATATATCTGGATATTATTCATCATTTTTTGATTCAATTGATTCAAACGTCCAGTCCATCTTAATTGAAAAGGAAAATCTCCTTTAAGCAATACTTTTAGTTTTTCGATCGATTCTAAAAAATATTCTTCAATATTGTTTTGATTCTTTAATTCAAAATATTGTTTTGAATTTGATGGTCTAAAATTTAAAAAATATTCATTCGCCTCTTGTTTTCCTTTGATATTTGGATTTTCACTAAAATTTGGATTGATATTCAAATTAAAAAGAAGTAAGTTGCTTGGGATAAACCAAGGTTTCTCTTTATATTTATGATAAAGTATTAAAAACTCTGGAAATAAAAAAACTTTCGGATTCGATATGAGGTGATTTAAGATTAAGAATTTTTCATTCATTCCCATCCAATCAAAAGACACCCCCATCCAATCAAAAAAGACCTTTTTATAATTGATTTCGGAATTTGATTTAATTGGAAGATAAAAAAGACCATTATTATGAGAATTCTCCGTTATTTGGTCCTTATTAGGTTCAACCTGAATATTTGTATTAAATTTCCAACCCAAATATTTTCTATCTGTATTTTTTTCCATATATATAATATCACTTTTTTCTAGATAATTCTTGATAGGAATATTATTGAGTATGTTAAAAAAAGTTTCTTTATTTTTGGTGGAATTTTCTTGCTTCTTTATTGTTTCTAATGATGATCTATAAATATCAGACTTATTCTTAGTTTCAGAATTCATATATTTATATGAGAAAAGATCATATCTATAGTTTTTTTGAAAATTCTCCTCTTTATTTGGTAATAAATATACTTTCAAATTTTGTTTTTTTTTGTAATCCAATAATGGGTCTTTTTCATAGGAATACCTTTTCTTTAAATCATCATTTTGAGACATATGGCATTGATTTATTTGATTTCGCCATTTTTGTGGGACTAATGTAGACCATGTAATCTGAGATAAATCATATTGATAATGACTTCTTAACCAGTTTTTCCATGGATTCTTTTCATAATTTGAAAGTTTGTTATGTCTTACTTTGGAATCAAATATTCCTTGTGTTCCAAAAAAATCCTTTATTTCATTCTTAAGAAAAAAAGATGGTCCATTATATTGAAGAATAGATCTTAACTTATTGAAGTTAATAACTTGGGTTTGTGATAATTTAAAAAATACATATTTTTGTGACAAGTAAGATAAATCAAAAAAAATATGTGGCTTCTGCTTACTATTTCTAAGATTATCAAAAGCCTTTTTTATAGTCATAGGCGAAATGAAGTCAATTTTATTTTGTTTTTTTTTATTAATTATTTCTTTATCTTTATTTATTTCATTATTGTCAATGTATTTTTCAAGAATTTTTTTTGTTGATTCCATAAAAAGTTGTAGAGAAATTCTGCGCATATTAATTATACATAAAAAGATATCTACGTATATTTTTTCAATGCAAAATTGAAATATTAATTCAATATTTTTTCTTTTTAATATTTTCCAAATTTTTGGGGGTGATTCTCGATTATTCTTTTTATTTTTTTTCATTATTTCTATTTGATTTCTGATTGTGTTTCTTCTATCAATTCTATGTTTAATCTCTTCTTTTGCCTGTGAATAATCTCTAGATTTATTTTGACTAAATGATTCATGAATTATCTGAGTGCTGATTATCGAATCCTTTTCTGTTTGAGTTTCACTTGATTCATATATTTCTCTCGGTATAAATAATGGAATTCTCTTTCCTTTTAAAAGTATTTGTTTTAAAAATAAAAATGCTTTTTCTTGTTGCTTTGTTATTTTTTTTAAAACTCTTTGAACTCTAAAATTCAAATTTCTTATTTCGACTTTGTAGTCTATATCTTTAAAAACGGGTTCAAAAAAGGAAGGTGTTTTTCGAGGAGGACCAAAAGGATATTCTGTTTCCATTCCCAAAACTGTTAAAAAACAAGAATCAAAATCATCTTGTTGCTTTCGATCTCTATCAGAGAGTCGTAGCTTAGATCCGTGCCACGGTTTCAAATGAAAAGGATATAAGATTTTGATCTGAAAACCTTCTATTAACCAATTTTTAGGAAATTCTGTTTTGGAGAATTGAAGACCATTATAGCTGCACTTTAAATAAATTTCTCTATTCCAATCTTGGAAATCCTCATACCATTCCGGAGATTGCCGTAATAAAATACGGCCAATATTCTTAGCTATTATCAATAAGGGTAATTTAATATACCTTCTAAAAATTGATTGTGCTAGTAACAGAATACTTCTTGTTTTTTGTGCATATGGAATGTTTTCCCAGAATTCCATTGCGTCTTCCTGGTTGTTTTTTTTTATTTGGAATTGTTGATCTAAAATTTCAAATTCTGACTTTTTACCCAACCAATCTCTAATATTAAAAAAAAGCTTCATTAGGTCGGATATAGGAAAAGGAAAATCTTCCATTTTTTCCAAAAAAAGAGGGGAATGGGGAT